TTTAATTAATATATTTTTAATTAATATATTAATTAATATAATAAATAATAAGTTTTATCTTTTCTCCTACCTTCAGAAAAAAAAGGGATGTCCACTGTTATTAGATATTAGAATTTTCTGAAAGGTAACTATCCCGCTTTCATATAAAAATTTATATAGAATCTTTGAAAAAGACTTTTTTCATACTTCATAAAAAAGAAAAAGACTTACTGTCTTTAGGATCTGATGCTACACCGCTGCTCAATACCTTAGGGGATCCACTCTATTACATAAGTAGATTCCTAAGATTTATCTCATATTATGATATAAATAAACAGCTCTTGTTGTATCGGTCCAAAACCTTTCCAATTGATCTTTACGGTGCTTCCTCTATCAATTAAATCTTTTTTTATCCATAGAAAAAGAAAGTATTTAGGCATATCGAGTCTTCACTTCATATTTCGATCTATGAAGTTTATTTTTTTGCTACAGCTGATAAAAAATTGTTTTGGACGATGCTTATGTAGAAAGCCCTTTTTTTGTGTTTCTAGTATTTAATTGACTAGCTTTTCGTTCTTTTTTTCTATAGTGGAGATAGTCGCACGTAATGACAGATCACAGCCATATTATTAAAAGCTTGTGGTAAAAAGGGGTTTCGTTCTAATGCCCGAAAATAATATTCTAAAGCTTTGGTATGTTCCCCATTACTTGTGTGGATAAGGCCTATATTATAGAGTATATAACTTCGATCATAGGGGTCAATTTCTAGTCGCATAGCTTCATAATAATTCTGTAATGCTTCCGCATAATTTCCTTCAGATTGAGCCGACATCCGTTACGGTCGTCATTCACTTTAATGAATTCTCCGTTTCAGAACCGTATGTGAGATTTTCATCTCATACGGCTCCTCCTTTAGGTGCATAATGAAAATAATATATGGAAAAATTTGCTGTCATTATGAACTAAGCGGGGCTAATGTTTTTACAAGAAATCCCTAGCCAACCTTCTTGCAAAAGATCTTTTCTTACTACCAAGTAGGTTCATTCTAGATAAAAATAAAAAAGGAAACTCTAAAAATTTCTTTGTTCTCAACGCTCCTAAATTTCCAGGAATTAGTCACTTCAACAGCCTTCAATGGTTATACGGGTATCCAAAGTACGAACGAGATGGATGTTTATTGTTCCAACCATTTTAATTAGTCCCAATCCCAAAGAAGAAGAAGAAAGAAAAGGAATCATTTTGAAGAAAGTTTTCGTGTTGTTGATTTCTCGGCGTAGTGCTTCTTCCCCTATGCCTCCTATTAGTATATTGTATTAGTGTAGTAGGATTGATCTGTAATACGGGAACCATAGGTAAAAACCTTTTGCTCAATACTAGAATTCACAATTGAAGCATCTAAGGCTGCATTAATCGTGGATACATGACAGAAGGGATTGCTTTTTTATATTATAAACTTCACCTTCAAAAGCGTAGATTTTTTTTTTCAATACTCGTTTTTCTTTCTCGGCGAGAAAGAAAAAAATAATGATAATCAAATCGCACCATCTCTGTAATAAGTAAATGCCTCTTTTTCTCCGGAAGTTGTCGGAATGACTCGTAATAAGATATCGGCTACAATTGTAAAGGTTTTATCAATAAAATTTCCATTTATACGCGATCTTGGCATAGGTAGTAATCCATTCTATCACTCTTTTTTTCCTTTACCTTTTTTTTCTTTTGTGAGAAAATTTTCTCAGAAACAAAGGAATTGTATAGTACGAACTAACATAAAAGCGGACTCATTAAAATAAAAAAACCTTCTATCTACTTCCAATTTTTTCCGGTCAAAAAAGGTATTATCTATTAACCATAAAACATTGATGAATAACTCGCTATTCACCCAGGTACTCAGTCATAATCCTGATATCGGAGAGATGGCCGAGTGGTTGAAGGCGTAACATTGGAACTGTTATGTAGACTTTTGTTTACCGAGGGTTCGAATCCCTCTCTTTCCGTACTTTCAACTAATTCACCAATCTTACGTGATTGACCACAATGTATCAAATAAAATAAAAAAGAATAGATCTAAAATCTACATTTCTTTGATATGGAAAATGCTGGGAAGAGCAAACAAGGGATCCAAACCTCCCTACCAATCTATGATACATGAATAGGAAAAAGATTCCCCGACAAAATCCCTTACCTTGTGCCTTTTTATTTTTAATCAAAAAAGAGGGCAAAGGGGAGTTGTCCGAACTCTTGATTTTTAGTTCTTTTTTTTTTTTTTACTTAAGTTAGGTTTATTAAGTCTGTCGAGAGTAATATTCTACGACAAGCAATTCATTTATTTTCAAACCGACGCGTTTCCTATCTATTATTTGATTGACTAACCCTTCATATTGGAATGTGTGAAGAGTCAGATGGTTTGGCAATTCCTCGGGGGCAGATGAATCAAGAAGATTTTGAACCAAAGTTCTAGAGTTTTGTTCATCCTTCACTTTAATAATATCTCGGGGTTTGCAGCGATAACTTGGTATATTAACTATACGACCATTAACTAAAATATGTCCATGGTTAACTAATTGGCGCGCTTGAGGAATAGTCAAAGCCATACCCAATCGAAAAAGGATGTTATCCAAACGCATTTCAAGTAATTGTAATAAAACTTGACCTGTTGACCCCTTGGCTTTTCCGGCGATACGAACATATTTAAGTAATTGGCGTTCTGTAAGACCATAATGAAAACGCAATTTTTGTTTTTCTTCTAAACGAATACGATATTGAGATTTTTTTCCGGAGCGTGATTGGTTTCTAAGATCGCTTCCTGCCCTAGGCCTTTTACTAGTTAGTCCCGGTAAAGCCCCCAGACGGCGTATTTTTTTAAAACGAGGCCCTCGGTAACGTGACATAAAGACTCCTTTTTTTATTGAAATTGTACAAAACTAAAAAAAATTAAAACTGAACTAAATGATAATGATAAATGACGTTAAATCCACTCCAATAAACTATTGGAATACAAAGAGTCAGAAGATATATTCTCTCAATATACAGATTTTTTTTATTGTATATACAATATATATAAATCAACTAAATCAAAAAAAATTTCCATTATTTTCTTGATTTCTTTTGCAAAGATCTAACCCTTTTACCCAATATATATTCCTATATGGAAGTTTATATGACATAATATAAATGTCCTGGTAACTCTTGGAAAAAGGTGAAAGAAGTCTTTTCAATTCTCTTTGATTTTGAAAGTACATTAAAAATTATGTAACAAAAAAAAAACGAAAAAAAAAATATGTAAAAGCCGGCTATCGGAATCGAACCGATGACCATCGCATTACAAATGCGATGCTCTAACCTCTGAGCTAAGCGGGCTCAAATAAAATAGCACATGCATACAAATTAACTAAACTACTAGATCGTATCAATTAACTATTCTATTCATATTTTTCCTTATCTATGTAGAATTAATAATATTCTATATATTCTAGAACAGAATATAGCTCAAATAAATAGTGACTATCATTAAAGAAATAAACCATAACCTTAATTAATTAATAGAATATAGCAATATTAATTAATAGAATATAGCAATATTAATTAATAGAATATAGCAATATATCGACTTTCTAAGTTTGATTTCATTAGTTTCTAAATAAGAAAATCTTAATTAGATCAGAAATCTTTTTTTTTTTTAAGTTAAATGATATCTTATTTTAAATTCTTGTTTTTTTGTTCGAACCTCATGCTATTATTATTATTTTATACTTTTTGTTTTTTTATTTTATTTATAATATTATAGAATTATTAGAATTAATATTCGAAATGAATATTCGATATAGAATTTGTTAGAATTATTCGAATTATAAATCTACGAAGTAGACTTATAATCTTTTTCCATTGCACATTGTAGAATTCTAAGTTTCAATAATAATCATAAATTTCTTTTCATGGAAGTAAAAAAAAGAATTGACCGTTCGACTATTTATTCAAATTTAAGACAAAGATGAGAAAAGGAAGAACATATATATGTTATGTAATATATAACCATATTGAATTGCAAATACAAAAACGATAGAATCTTTGTTGATTAGACTAAATCAATATGGATGGGGCTAAAAAAAATGAAAGAAGATACCAAAGAAATAAAATAAGTATCTATTATGTAATAAATTCCAAGGTTTCGGCATAAGAAAAAGTGGAAAGGCATCATAATGAGATCCTAATCTCAAAGCAAAAAAGGGGATATGGCGGAATTGGTAGACGCTACGGACTTAATTGGATTGAGCCTTGGTATGGAAACCTACTAAGTGATAACTTTCAAATTCAGAGAAACCCTGGAATTAATAATGGGCAATCCTGAGCCAAATCCCGGTTTACGCGAACAAACCAGAGTTTCGAAAGCGAGAACAAAAGGGATAGGTGCAGAGACTCAATGGAAGCTGTTCTAACAAATGGAGTTCACTACCTTGTGTTGATCATTCATAGTCTGATAGATCCTTGGTGGAACTTTTTAATCGGACGAGAATAAAGATAGAGTCCCATTCTACATGTCAATACTGACAACAATGAAATTTATAGTAAGATGAAAATCCGTTGACTTTTAAAATCGTGAGGGTTCAAGTCCCTCTATCCCCAACTCTACTCCCCAAAAAAGTCTGTTTGACACCGTACCTTTTTTTTTTTTTAGTTATTCAAGAATACATTATCTTTCTTCATTCATCCTACGCTTTTCCAAACTATAATTTCTTTTCTTATTATATACAAGTCTTGTGGGATATATCATACACGTACAAATGAGAAAGAAATATTGATTTGAATTATTTAAAATCAATATAATTTTTCATTTTAAAACTTAGAAAGTCTTCTTTTCGCGGATCCAAGAAATTCCCGGTCCAAAACTTTTTTCATTTACTATTTTTGTTTTGCGTTTCTTTTAATTGACATAGACCTAAGTCATCTAGTAAAATGAGGATGATACTTCGATAATGGCCGGGATAGCTCAGTTGGTAGAGCAGAGGACTGAAAATCCTCGTGTC